AATAAGGTGCCTGAATAAAAGGATTATCTTGATAGGATAAATTATGTAAAAATTTACCCTTATTATATAATTTAGAATTAAACTAAACCTAAAGAAATCAAAATTCTTTGTGCATCTTACACTATTATATAAAAGATAAGCTAATATTAAGCTATTAGGTTCATACCCTAATTATAGAAGTAAATCCTTCTTCTTTTAAATAAAATTAAATTTTATAAAACTAATATTTATTATTATTATAATATTAAGAATATTAATTTCAATTAGTGCTAAAAATTGAATTGGTATTTGAATAGGTATAGAAATTAATTTAATATCTTTTATCCCATTCATTTCTAAATCTAAAAATAAAAAAAGATCTAAATCTATAATAATTTATTTTTTAACACAAAGAATTGGTAGAATTTTAATATTATTTTCTATTTTAATAATAAAATTCCTATTTTTAAATCATTTAATTATAGAAGATATAATAAACCTTTTACTTTTAACCAGAATCTTAATCAAATTAGGAGCAGCGCCATTCCATCATTGATTCCCCAAAGTAATAATAAACTTAATATGAATAGAAGCATTAATTTTAATAACCTGACAAAAAATTATCCCTTTATATATATTAAGATTATTACCCATAACTAATACTTTATTTATTCCAATTATTTTATCATCAATTATTGGCGCTATTGGAGGAATAAATTATTCATCATTATTAAAAATTATATCTTTTTCATCAATTAATCACTTAAGATGAATTATAATTATAATTAAATGTCAAATTCAATGATTTAAATACTTCATTCTATATTCTGTAATCATATTTATATTAATTATTCTATTAAATGATTTTAATATTTATTTTCTCAATCAAGTAGATTTTTGTTCAAATTCAATTTTAGAAAAATTCTCAATTTCATTTCTTATATTGAGATTAGGAGGGATACCTCCATTCCTAGGATTTTTACCTAAATGAATAGCTATTCAATCTATAATTTATTATTCTATAAATTTCTTATTATTAATCTTGATTTTAATGTCAGTAGTTACATTATTTTATTATATGCGAATAATTAGACCCTTATTACTTATAAGAACATCATTAAACAAATTTTTTTATAAAAATAAACAATCCACCTATTTATATTTAATTATAATAATTAACTCCTTATTACCATTATTTTTAATTATTTTTTTAAGCTTTAAGTTAAGTAAACTATTAACCTTCAAAGTTAAAATTACATTTATTGTAAGCTTAAACCCTAGTATTATACTACTTCAGACTTGCAATCTAATATCATTTATTGACTATAGAGTTTGATAAGAGGTATACACCATTTATAAATTTACAGTTTATAGCCTAAATTCAGCCATCTTATCATTTGAATAAATGAATATTCTCAACTAATCATAAAGATATTGGAACTCTATATTTCTTATTTGGGCTTTGATCAGGTATAGTAGGATCATCAATAAGATGAATTATTCGAATTGAATTAGGACAACCTGGAACACTTATTGGTAATGATCAAATTTATAATGTTATTGTAACAGCTCATGCTTTTATCATAATTTTCTTTATAGTTATACCTATTATAATTGGAGGTTTTGGGAACTGACTTGTCCCTCTTATAATTGGAGCTCCTGATATAGCATTCCCACGTTTGAATAATATAAGATTTTGATTACTCCCACCCTCTCTAACCTTATTATTAATAAGTAATTTTATTGAAATAGGTTCAGGAACAGGATGAACAGTGTATCCTCCATTATCTAATAATTTATTTCACAGAGGAGCATCAGTAGATTTAGCAATCTTCTCATTACATTTAGCTGGAATTTCATCAATTCTAGGGGCTATTAATTTCATTTCTACTATTATTAATATACGGACTATAGGAATAAGACTAGAACGAATTCCTTTATTTGTATGATCAGTAGGAATTACAGCCCTTTTATTAATTTTATCATTACCAGTATTAGCAGGGGCCATCACCATACTATTAACTGATCGAAACTTCAATACCTCATTTTTTGATCCTACAGGAGGAGGAGATCCAATTTTATATCAACACTTATTTTGATTTTTTGGACACCCAGAAGTTTACATTTTAATTCTACCAGGATTTGGGTTAATTTCCCACATTATTAGACAGGAAAGAGGAAAAATAGAAGCCTTTGGGTCACTAGGAATAATTTATGCTATACTATCAATTGGCTTACTAGGTTTCATTGTATGAGCTCATCACATGTTTACAGTAGGTATAGATGTAGATACACGAGCATACTTTACCTCAGCAACAATGATTATTGCTGTACCAACAGGAATTAAAATTTTTAGATGATTAGCAACATTACATGGAGTAAAAATAAATTATTCACCAAGAATATTATGAGCTTTAGGGTTTGTATTTCTATTTACAATTGGAGGACTAACCGGAGTTATTTTAGCCAACTCTTCCATTGATATTATTCTTCATGATACTTATTATGTAGTAGCTCATTTCCATTATGTATTATCAATGGGAGCAGTATTTGCTATTATAGGAAGTTTTATTCAATGATTTACCCTATTTACCGGACTAACTATAAAAAATAAATGATTAAAAATCCAATTCTTTATAATATTTTTAGGTGTTAATATTACATTTTTCCCACAACACTTCCTTGGTCTAAGAGGAATACCACGACGATATTCAGATTACCCTGATAATTACTCAACATTTAATATTATTTCATCAATTGGATCTACCTTGTCAATAATCAGAATCATTATATTCATTATAATTATATGAGAAAGTCTTACATCAAAACGATTAATATTATTTAATAATAGTATACCTTCAAGTATTGAATGATTACAAAAAACCCCACCATCTGAACATTCCTATTCAGAACTTCCATTAATATTTTCATTCTAGTGTGGCAGAAATAGTGCAATGAATTTAAGATTCATAAATAAAGATGTATCTTTCTCTAGAAATAGCAACATGAATAAATTTTAGACTTCAAGATGCAATATCTCCATTAATAGAGCAACTAATTTTCTTCCATGATCATACAATTATAATCTTAATTATAATTACTGTTATAGTATCTTATACAATAATAATAATATTTATAAATATATTTATTAATCGATTCCTATTAGAAGGTCAAATAATTGAATTCCTTTGAACTCTATTACCAGCAATTACTCTAATTTTTATTGCCTTACCATCATTACACTTATTATATTTAATTGATGAAGTTAATAACCCAACAATTACTTTTAAAGCTATTGGACATCAATGATATTGAAGATATGAATTTTCAGATTTTTATAATATTGAATTTGACTCCTATATAAAACCAATAAATGAACTTATTATAAATGAATTTCGTCTAATTGATGTAGATAACCGTGTAATTTTACCAATAAATATACAAACCCGTATTCTAGTAACAGCAGCAGACGTACTTCACTCATGAGCCCTACCTTCATTAGGAATTAAAATTGATGCTACACCAGGACGTTTAAATCAAGGCACATTCAAAATCAACCGACCAGGAATTATATTTGGTCAGTGCTCTGAGATCTGTGGTGCAAATCACAGATTTATACCTATTGTAATTGAAAGAGTTCCATTAAAAACTTTCATTAATTGAATTAATAAAAATTCATTAAGTGGCTGAAATTTTAAGCATTGGTCTCTTAAACCAAAATATAGTAATTTAAATATACTCTTAATGAAAAAGTTAGTTTATAAAAACATTAATTTGTCAAATTAAAAATATTATTAATTAATACTTTTTTATACCACAAATATCTCCTATATGATGAGAATTACTTTATATTTTATTTATTTTCTCTTTCTTAATTATCAATTCAATTATACATTTTTATATAAATATAAGTAATAAAAATAAAATAATAATTAAAAATTGTTTTTCTATAAACTGAAAATGATAACTAACTTATTTTCAACATTTGATCCAGCAACATCAATAAAAATATCTATAAATTGAATAAGAACTTTAATCTTCTTAATAATTTTACCTTTAAATTTTTGAATCTTACCTAACCGTATTATAACTATTATAATTATTATAATAAAAAAAATGCATGAAGAATTTAAACTATTATTAAAGGAATCTAATGGATTAACATTAATAATAGTTTCACTATTTATATATATCCTAATTATTAATTTTATAGGTCTAATACCATATATCTTTACCAGTTCTAGACACTTAACATTTTCATTAACTATAGCTTTACCATTATGATTAACATTAATATTATTTGGTTGAATTAATAAAACCAATCTTATATTTTCTCACTTAATCCCATCTGGTACACCAACAATATTAATACCTTTTATAGTATTAATTGAAACTATTAGTAATATTATACGTCCAGGCTCTTTAGCTGTACGCCTTACTGCTAATATGATTGCAGGACATTTAATAATAAGATTACTAGGTAGCAATTTATCATCACCATTTATTGTAATAATCTTCATCATACAAATAATTTTAATAATTTTCGAATCAGCAGTAGCAATTATTCAATCATATGTATTTTCTGTACTATTAACATTATACTCTAGAGAGATTAATTAATGAATAATCACCCTTACCATTTAGTAAATCCGAGTCCTTGACCTTTAACGGGATCAATTGGTGCAATAACTTTAACCTCAGGAATAATTATATGATTACATAATAATAATAAATGATTATTAATACTAGGAATAATAATTAATATTATAACCATATTTCAATGATGACGAGATATTGTACGAGAATCAACCTTTCAAGGTAATCATACAATTAAAGTCGTAAGTGGATTAAAACTTGGAATAATTTTATTTATCATTTCAGAAATCTTATTTTTCGCATCATTTTTCTGAAGATTTTTCCACAGAAGACTAGCCCCTAACATTGAAATTGGTATAAAATGACCTCCTATAGGAATTAATCCATTCAATCCCACAGAAATTCCATTACTTAATACTATAATTTTATTATGTTCAGGAATTTCGGTAACCTGAACCCACCACAGAATTATAAATAATAAATTTAAAAGAGTAAATTATTCACTAACTTTAACCGTAATTCTAGGAATTTATTTTACTATATTACAAGCATATGAATACCTAGAAGCTAGATTTAATATCAGAGATTCTATCTATGGATCTACTTTTTTTATATCTACTGGATTCCACGGAATTCATGTAATTATCGGAACTTTATTTTTATTAATTTGCTTATTACGACATATAAATTTACACTTCTCTAAAAATCACCACTTCGGTTTTGAAGCTGCAGCTTGATACTGACACTTTGTAGATGTAGTATGAATTTTCCTTTATATTTCAATCTATTGATGAGGTAGTTAACTTTTTTATTATAATTAATATAATTGATTTCCAATCAAAAGATCTTAAAACAAGAAAAAGTAATTCTTAAAATTCTTACATCTATATTAATAGCAATTATAATTACAACCATATTAATATTAATATTAACGTTTTTATCAAAAAATTCTATTATAGACCGAGAAAGGATATCCCCATTCGAATGTGGATTTGATCCAAAGTCAAGAGCACGAAACCCATTTTCAATTCAATTCTTTCTAATTGCAGTATTATTCCTAATTTTTGATGTTGAAATTGCCATTATTATACCCATAATAGTAACTATAAAAACCAGAAATATAATAATATGATCCTTAACCATTTCAATATTCATCCTAATTTTAATTGTAGGACTATATCATGAATGAAAAAATAATATACTTGAATGATATAATTAATATGGGATTATAGTTTATTAAAAACATTTAAATTGCAATTAAATAAAACTATTAAAGTTTATCTCAAGTATGAAGTAAAATTTACACTTAGTTTCGACCTAAAATTAGAGTTAATACTCCTTACTTAATTTAATTGAAGCCAAAGATTAGAGGCAACTCATTGTTAATGAGAAAAATGATTAAATCCAATTAAAAGAGAATGTTATTCTAAAAGAAGCTGCTAACTATCTTTTAAAGCGGTTAAATTCCGTTTTTCTCTTACTTAGATAGTTTAACTTAAAACTCTTCATTTTCAATGAAAAAATAGATTAATTCTTCTAAGTATTTTAAGAATTTACCCAGAGGATTATATCCATATTAATATCTTCAATATTAAACTTTATTTTAAGTTATCTAAGTTAAATTAACATAATAATAAAAGAAGTAAAAATAAATATAATGAAGAATACCCTAAAATTATTACCCATAATATAAGAATTTAATTTTCTAAGATAGATATAAACAACACTTAAAAAATTTGAAATAAAATATTCTCCTCAACCATAATCTATAAATTTTAAATATCTTATTGATAAAATTAAAGAATTAAAATTGATTATATTAGTTCTAAAATTAGGTAAAAATCATATTCTACAAAAAAAATTATAAATAAAAGTTATAATCAAACCAACCAAATTTATATTATAATAAAAAAAAGAAAGTTCATAACCAATTAAACCTCCAAAAATAATAAAAATTAAAGATATAATCTTAACAATAAATGGTAAAATAATTAAATTAGGAATAGGAAAAATTAATCAAGACAAGATTGTCCCCCTCATAATGCTTATTAAAGATAAAAAAATTATAGATAAAGTTATATTCAAATCCTCATAATAAGAATTAAAAGTTAAAACACCATAAAATCCAAAAATACAATAATAACATAAACGAATTCTATATCTCACAGTTAAACCAATAGAAATATAAAAAATCATAATAATAAAAAAATTATTTCAGTTTAAAGATATTAATTCCAAAGATATATCCTTTCTATAAAAACCAGATAAAAAGGGTAAACCACACAAAGATAAATTAGAAATTCTAAAACAAGCTCTAGTAAAAGGAAAATTATTAATAAAACCTCCTATATAACGAATGTCCTGAGTATCATTAACTCCATGAATATAAAGCCCTGAACATAAAAATAAAAGTGCCTTAAAAAAGGCATGACTCAAAAGATGAAAATAAGCAACAATATAAAACCCTATAAAATAAACTCTCATCATTAAACCTAATTGTCTAAGAGTAGATAAAGCAATAATTTTTTTTAGGTCATATTCATAATTAGCTCCCAACCCTGATATAAATATAGTTAAAACTGATAATAAAAGAAAAAATCTTATATCAAAAGAATTTAAAACTTCATTAAAACGAATTATTAAATAAACACCTGCAGTAACCAAAGTTGAAGAATGGACTAAAGCAGAAACAGGAGTAGGAGCTGCTATAGCAGCAGGTAATCATGAAGAAAAAGGAACCTGAGCTCTCCTAGTAAAAGCAGCTAATAAACAGCAAATAAACAAATAAAAATTTCAATTAGAAGTATAAAAAAAATAATATATAAAATACCAACTACCAGAATTTATTATAATACCAATACCAATTAAAATAGCCACATCACCAATACGATTAATTAAAATAGTCAACATTCCAGCATTATAGGAACTTACATTATTAAAATAAATAACTAAACAATAAGAAACTAAACCTAAGCCATCTCAACCCAACAAGATTCTAATTATGTTAGGTCTTAAAATTATTAAACATATAGAAAAAATAAATAAAATAACTAAATATAAAAACCGTAACTTATTATAATCATTAATTATATAAGAACTTCTATATAAAATAACTATAGAAGAAATAAATATTACTCTACCTATAAATAATAAAGAAATTCAATCCAATAATAAAGTTATTACTAACCCACAGGAATTCAAAACAATAATCTCTCAATCTAATAAAATTATATAATTATTATATAAAAAGTTTAAACCAAAGAAATATAAAATCACACCAGAAAAAAAAATAATAAAAAATCAAAAATAATAAAAATTATAAAATTTATTAATCTAAGGATAAAACACACCTGTAACACCACAAATTACTGTTCTAATTAAACTACTTAAATAGTAAACAGGTAATCCCCCTGTAAGAAAAAAAAGGGGGATTATTATAACTTATTCCTAACTAAATCCATAAAGTAAATAAGTCTCTCTTTAAAAATATAATATTTAGTGGTATTAAATGTAATAAAATTAATATATATTCCCGTACATATCCATAATAATTAAACTTTAACCCACTAAAAATAAAACCATGTTGAGTAATGGAAAATAAATAAATGCTATAACAACATCTTAAAAATGAAATTAAGGCTAATAATAAGAATATTATAATTCTTCATCTTATAATTCTATTAATTAATATAATTTCACCCAATAAATTTAAAGAAGGGGGTCTAGATATATTATTAATTCTTGTTAAAAATCATAATATTGAAATAGTGGGTATTATAATTATATAACCCTTATTAATTATAATTCTACGACTACCTCTACGTTCATATATTATATTAGATATAGAAAATAACCCTGAAGAACATAAACCATGACCTAATATTATAACTAATGAACCTCATAAACCAAATATATTACATGTTATAATACCACCAATAACTAATCCTATATGAGATACAGAAGAATAAGCGATTATAGATTTAATATCAACCTGACACAAACATAAGATCCCTACAATTACTGAACCAGTTAATCTTAAAATAATTCAAATATAATTATAATTAGTGTATTTATATAAAAATATTATAACACGAAATAATCCATAACCACCTAATTTTAATAAAACACCTGCCAAAATTATAGATCCAGATACAGGTGCCTCAACATGTGCCCTTGGAAGTCAAAAATGAAATATAAATATAGGCATTTTAACTAAAAATGCTAAAATTATTGAAATATATAAATAAAAATTTATATCTAAATTTAATAAAAAGTAATAAGTAGTATTATTCCTATAATTAATATATAAAATACCAATTAATATTGGTAGAGAAGCAACTAAAGTATAAAAAATTAAATATATACCAGCTATTAAACGCTCAGGCTGATAACCCCAACCAAAAATTAGTAATAAGGTTGGTACTATTCTACACTCAAATCATAAATAAAATATAAAAAGGTTAGTTGTAGAAAAAGATAATATTAAAAATAAGGATAACAAAATTAATGTTAAACAAAATTCATTTATACCAAATTTCAATTTTAAGTTATAACTAGCTAGAAATATTAAAAATAAAATTCATAAAGTTAATAAAATCATTCAATATGAAACTATATCTATACCATAATTATATCTAATTAAAGAATAATTTATAGTAATAGGTAAAAATAAAAGTAATAATCTTAATAATATAAAACAAATTACTACTATTCATCATTTATTTAATAATGGGATCATAAAAAAAACAAATATAATAATCTTTATCATAATAAAGAAAATCTTATTATATAATCATTACCATGTCTACGAATTAAATTAACTAAGATACTTAACCCTAAAGCACCTTCACAAACAGAAAAAACTAAAAAAATCAATAAATAGTATATCTCAAATCCAAACACTGACAAGAAAATATAAAATATTATAAATACAATAATTACTATAAATTCTAAACCAAATAATATTAAAAGTAAATGTTTACGTAAAGAACAAAATAAAATTAATCCACTCATAAATATTAATGTTATATAAAAATTAATATGTTTTAATAGTTTAATGAAAACAATGATTTTGTAAATCATAATTAGGTCACCTTTAAAACATCAGTAAAGAGAATACCTCATCCTTAATCTCCAAAATTAAAATTTTGATTAAACTACTTACTGTCATTTTATTATTAAATTTAATAATATTAAATTCGTTTCTATTTATGTTCTCAATCCACCCATTAATAATAGCCATTATAATTGTAATTCAATCACTATTAGTAGCAATAATAATAGGAATAATAATAAGATCATTCTGATTTTCATATATTATAGTAATTATTATAATTAGAGGAATATTAGTACTTTTTATTTATATAGCTAGAATATCTTCAAATGAAATAATAACCATATCTATAAAAAAAATCCTTATATCCCTAATATTAATAATTTTTATATCATTATTATATAATCATATAGAAACCTTCTATATATTATCAAATAATTATTTAAACATTACATTAAACATATTATTTAATACAAAAACTATAATTATTACAATTATTATAGTAATTTATCTATTCTTTACCATAATTTCAGTATCAAAAATTGTAAATGTAAACGAAGGACCACTACGAACTTTAAAGTAATGAAAAAATCCTTACGAAAAAAACATCCATTAATTAAAATTTTAAATAATACTTTAATTGATTTACCCACTCCATCAAGAATTTCACTATGATGAAATTTAGGGTCCCTTTTAGGATTATGTTTAATAATTCAAATTATTACAGGAATTTTTTTAGCAATACACTATACTGGAGATATTAAAATAGCATTCTATAGAGTAATTCACATTTGTCGAGATGTAAATAATGGATGATTAATTCGAAATTCCCATGCAAATGGTGCCTCTTTATTCTTCATATGTTTATATTTACATATTGGACGAGGCATATACTATAGATCTTATAAATTAATTATAACATGGAATATTGGAGTAATTCTACTATTTCTAGTTATAGGAACAGCATTTTTAGGTTATGTATTACCATGAGGTCAAATATCCCTATGAGGGGCCACCGTAATTACCAATTTATTATCAGCTCTACCTTATTTAGGACCTGATTTAGTTAAATGATTATGAGGAGGATTTTCAGTAGACAATGCAACATTAACTCGATTCTTCACCCTACATTTCATATTACCTTTTATCATTTCAGCCATAGTAATAATTCATCTATTATTTTTACATCAAACAGGTAGAAATAATCCAATAGGAATTAATTCAAATTATGATAAAATCCCATTCCACCCATATTTTTCAATTAAGGATATTATAGGAATAATTATAATTATTTACATATTTTTAATATTTGTACTTATAGAACCACGAATATTAGGAGATCCAGAAAATTTTATCCCAGCTAACCCTTTAGTTACACCTGTTCACATTCAACCAGAATGATATTTTCTATTTGCTTATGCAATTCTACGATCTATTCCAAATAAACTAGGAGGAGTAATTGCTATAATATCTTCAATCGCTATAATTTTAATCTTACCCTTCACTAATATAAACAAATTTCAGAGTATATCATTTTATCCTATTAATAAGTTATTATTTTGATTATTTATCACATCAATTATTTTATTAACCTGAATTGGAGCACGACCAGCAGAAGAACCCTTCATCATAGTAGGTCAAGCACTAACAGTATTATACTTCTCTTACTTCTTAATAAATCCTATAATCATAAAACTTTGAGATAAAATTAATTAGCTATTCACTTATGAAGTTATATATTTTGAAAATATAAAAAAATGGTTAAATTCCATTAATAGCTTAACTTAAATTAATGGAATTATATCCTACAATTAAAAGAAATAAAGAAAAAAATATAAAGTAGTTTAAAGAAATTGGTAAAAATACCTTCCAAGTCAACCCTATTAATTTATCATAACGAAAACGTGGTAAAGTCCCACGAACCCAAATAAATCAAAATACTAACAAAACAATCTCAAAAAAAAATATAATTGAATTAAATATACACCCCAAAAACATAATAACAGTTAATAATCTTATAAAAATAATATTTAAATATTCAGATAAAAAAATAAAAGAAAACCCCGCACCTCTATACTCAACATTAAATCCACTAACTAATTCTCTCTCTCCCTCAGCAAAGTCAAAAGGTGATCGATTAGTTTCAGCTAAACAAGTAGACATTCAACAATAAAATAAAGGTAAAGAAAAAAAAATAAATCAACCACTCTGATAAAAATAAAATCTTATAAAATTAAAATTAAAAGTAAAAACAAAAACACAAATTATAATCAAAGCCATTCTAACTTCATAAGAAATTGTTTGTGCTACTGCACGTATACACCCTAATATAGCATATTTAGAATTAGAAGACCAACCAGATAATATAACCCCATAAACTCTCAACCCAGTACAACACAAAAAAAATAAAAATCCAAAATTGAATCTATAAACATTAAAAGTAAAAGGAAATAAAACTCATATAATAAAAGATAAAGTTAATATAAATAAAGGAGAAAAATAATAAATAATAAAGTTAGAAACCATAGGATAACTTTGCTCCCTAAAAAATAATTTCAGGCCATCAGAAAAAGGCTGTAATATACCTAAAATACCTACCCTATTTGGCCCTTTACGGATTTGAATATAACCTAAAATTTTCCGTTCCATTAAAGTAACAAATCCAACAGAAATTAATATAAAAATTAATAAAATAAAATAAAAAATTAAATAAATTACTATCTGTAAATATAATTACATAAATAAATTCTAAATTTATTGCATATTTCTGCCAAAATAGTTAATGTAAATCAAAAAATATTAAATTTTAATAATAAATGGTCCTTTCGTACTAATATATAAAAACTTATTATAGATAGAAACCAACCTGGCTCACGCCGGTCTGAACTCAGATCATGTAAAGATTTAAAGGTCGAACAGACCTAATATTTGAACACCTACACCCAAAATTTTCTTTAATCCAACATCGAGGTCGCAAACTCCATTCATCGATTTGAACTCTCCAAAAGAATTACGCTGTTATCCCTAAGGTAATTTAATCTTATAATCAATAAAACTGGATCAAATTTACATAAATTAATGAAACATAATAATAAAAGTTACAAAAATTTTATAATCACCCCAATCAAATTTTAATAAATAAAAATAACAAAAAATAAAATTATAAATAATTAATAAAATAAAATTCTATAGGGTCTTCTCGTCTTATAAAAATATTTTAGCTTTTTAACTAAAAAATTAAATTAAAAAATTCAAATAAAGAAAGTTAATTTCTTGTCCAACCATTCATACCAGCCTTTAATTAAAAGACAAATTATTATGCTACCTTTGTACAGTTAATATACTGCAGCCATTTAAATACTCATTGAGCAGGTTAGACCTATAATTAAAATCTACAGGACATGTTTTTGTTAAACAGGCAGAAATCACAATTGCCGAATTCCTAAATAATTGAATTATTAAAACTACTAATGTCATCATTATTAAATATATTATAAAATTAAATAAATAATCCAAATAAAAAATTAAAATTAAATAAATAAATATAAGATTAAGTTAAACTATAACGAATTTATAAGATGGAAGTTATTAATCCTACTAAACTTAAATTAAAAAAATTTATAATAATAAAATAGAGCTAATCCCCCAAAATATTAAAATTTCGAATTAAAATAAATAAAATTAAAAGTTAACTTCAAAATTTCTGAATTAAATTCATTTATTAAGAAACTAGATATCTAAAATTGAAAAGCATATAACCACTAAACTTTTATTATCAACCTTATTATAACAAAGAATAACATAAAAATTTATATCTTTTAGTTTCGAGAAAATTATTGATTAATAAATTTTAATTAATAACCCCTGATACAAAAGGTACTTCAAAAAAGAATACTTTTAAATAATAGATTTCTACCTTTACAGTACAATTAACTATAATTAAAAACTTAAATTTCAATAAACTTTACTAATAAAATAAATTACTTCAATTAAATTATAAAAAAAAAACAAATAATAAAATTATTTCAAATTAGACTGAATTGCACAATCCTAAATATTGTTGTAAACAACATTACCCCTTAGGTGTAATTTGATTATTCCAATTTCATTTTCCAATAAAATTACTTTGTTACGACTTATCTCATTTTAAAAGATGAGAGTGACGGGCGATATGTACATAATTAATTGCAAAAATCAAAACTTAAATTTATAAAAATTTACATTCAAATCCTATTTCATAAAAAAAATAAAAATTTTCAATCCTATAAATAAATTAAATGTAACCCATTTCAACTTAAATAAACTGCACCTTGACTTGACATTAACATTATAAAAATTAAAGAAAATACCCTAATAAGACATTCAATGACAGAGGTATACAAGTTAATTATTAAAGTAAAACCAAACGTGGATTATCAATCTCCCAAAACAGGTTCCTCTGAAAAGTTTAATTACCGCCAAATCCTTTTGATTTCAAGACCATAACTTTTAATAACAAGAATTATAATTATAATAAAAATAATAGGGTATCTAATCCTAGTTTACAAAATTTACTTTAACATATATTATAACCAAAAAGTTTTATAATTTAAAATTTCACCTAATAAAATAATTTCAATAATCAAAAAACAAAAATATATATTAATACAAAAAAATTAATTAGAGATAGAAGTATAACCGCATATGCTGGCACAACTTTTTACAACCCAAATTAATTTTTACTAAATCTTAATCACTTAATTTAATAAAAATAAAAACTGCAAATAATAATAATAATCATTTAGATAATAATTAACACACAAAAATTTACATATAATCTAAAATTAAAACTAATTCTAATATACTATGATAAAATATATTCTATGATAAAGATATCTCAACTGTAACACATTACTTTTACAACCCAAATACTCTTATCAATAATTTTTTTAAAAAAAAAGTGAATGTGTAAAAATAGGTTTTAAAAAAAAACAGATCCGGCGTAATTAAATAAATACTAGAATATAGTTACCTGATCATAAAATTTTATTATAATTAGAAATATCTGATATATGACCAACCATGTATTAGATAATTCTAGGTTCTTATTAAATTATACTATTGGTTAATT